TTATAAAAAAAAATAATGAGGCGGTACTAATTTATTATTATAAGGTAATATAATTAATAATAATAAATTAGTTCCATTTTATAAAATTACACGGAAGAAGAACTAAAAAAAATATTTAGTTAGTAAGTATTTAATGGATACCTTCCCCCCCCACCTCCTCCTCTAAGGGATACCTGGAATTATTAGGATATTAAAATAAGATTAGATGAATAGTATGCGTATATTTATGGATTAGTTTGATGTAAGAAAATAGTTGTAGGAATTGCTATTAAGAAGGACAAATAAAAAAGAAAGAGCGGGAGCGATAGTATCGAAAGGCAAGTCATAACTTGGACCAGGGATCATTTACATATAGAGTTATTCGATATAGAGGACGAATATAAGGGTATTTAGATTTAGGGTAATTATTGATAATAATAGTGGAGGAGTATATAATTATATAACTAAATTAGGGTAAATTTAATTGGGTTAAATAATATAATTGGTGATTTACAACGGGCCCTCAAATGTAAAGTAACATAAGTATCCATATTTAGATATAATCAAACGGCTAAATGCAGAATCCCTTATAAGGAACCAATAGCGGCGGGCCCTCAAATGTAAAATAACAGGTTATTAATATTTAGAAAGATATAGTTAATTTGGAGTAGAATCCCTTGTATACATATAGTAGCGGCGGGCCCTTAAATGTAAGGTAACATATTATTAATATTTAGAAAGATATAGTTAGTTTGGAGTAGAATCCCTTGTATACATATAGTAACGGCGGGCCCTTAAATGTAAGGTAACATATTATTAATATTTAGAAGGATATAGTTAGTTTGGAGTAGAATCCCTTGTATATATATAGTGGCGGCGGGCCCTCAAATGTAATAGCATTTCAATATAAATATTTATTTATGGTAAGGTAATTGTTAGTTAAATTAAATTAGTAGATTGATTAGATGCGGGCTATTGTTATAAGTTAATATAATTATTTATGGATATTAATAGTAAATTAAGTTAAATAAAATAAGTAAATAGTTAGAATAAATATATATTGAATTAATAAGTATTTATGGGTTAGTAAAAGATTTAGTTTGTAGTTAAGAACATTATTTATGAGCATATTTGTATATAAGAGTTTATATGTAGTAATAGCGTAATGGAAATGGGAGACCGGAGGTATGGGGAGGGGGTATTATTTTGTTCCGTTTTAATTTTTTTTTATCAAAAAGTTTGATTCTTGCTTTTTAATTAACTTTAGGATAATAATAATATGTAAGTATTTGCGTGTTAATCATATTCTAAATGGATTTAATATTTAATTGCAATATTTATTTTTATAAATTTAATATTTTTTGATATAGTTATTTCTATAGTTTTGACAAATATTGTGCCAGCAGTCGCGGTTATACAATAAAAGCTAGTTAATTGATTCGGTTTGTATTATTTATATTTTATAAAATTTATTTGATAAATTATTTGGTGAAATATTAATTTATAATTAGATTTAGGTTTATTATAATATTCGAAAGTTTTAATAAAAACTAGGATTAGATACCCTATTATTTTTACTGTAAAAATTTTAACCTTAATATTAATAGTTATGATCTTTAAATTTAAAGAATTTGGCGGTAATTTAATCTGTCTAGAGGAACCTGTCCTATAATTGATAATCCACGTTGAATTTTACTTTTATTAAAGCTTGTATACCTCTGTCATTGAATGTTTTTTTAGAAAAATTTTCTTTAACCTTTATGAGTAAAATGTTAGGTCAAGGTGCAGCAATATAAAAGTAGAGATGGGTTACATTTATTTTATTATTGGATATTTTTATGGAAATAAAATTTAAATTGGATTTAGATGTAATTTATATTAGAATATATTTTTGATTGTGGCTCTAAATTATGTACACATCGCCCGTCACTCTTGTTTTAAGATAAGATAAGTCGTAACAAAGTAGGCCTACCGGAAGGTGGGCCTGGATTTATTACAAAATAAAGTTTTAGAAACGTTATTATTTACACTAATAAATTATGTTGTGCAATTCAACTTATTTTGATAATTTTTAATTATTATTTATTTTAATTTTCTCTATTTTAATAAAAATATTTTTATTTTTAGTATATTATTAGAAATAATTTTTTTAATTATAGTTTATTGTACTGTAAAGGTATTTTTTAAATAAATTAAAAGAAATTATAATTTAATGTACCTTTTGTATCAGGGTTTATTTAATTAACATTAAAAATTTAATTTTCCCGAAATTAAAAGATTTATAATTATATGTATGTTACTGTTTCATAATTATTAATAATATAATTATAGGGGAGATATTCCATTCAATTTTAAATATCTGGTTTTTTAATAAATAAATTTAATTTAGGTTAATTTTGTTGAATTATAATTTAATTTATAATATAAATTTAGCTAATATTTTTGGGGATAAGCTCGAAATTATTTTTATAATTATTTAATTTATAGAAAATTTGTAGGCTTAATAACAGCTATCATTTATTTCGTTATAGTTATTTTTCATTAAATTTAATTTTTTATAATTTAATAATTTATTAAAATTATTAGATTAATTTATAATCTAATTTAATAATGATAAAATTAGTATTTTTGTTAATTATTATATAGTAATTCGGCAAACTTGTTTTCCGCCTGTTTAACAAAAACATGTCCTTTTGATTTTTATTTAAGGTCTGACCTGCCCACTGATTAATTTAATGGCCGCGGTATTTTGACCGTGCAAAGGTAGCATAATAATTTGTCTTTTAATTGAAGGCTTGTATGAATGGTTGGACGAGAAAACTACTTTCTTTATAATAGATTAATTAATTTTATTTTTTAGTTAAAAAGCTAAAATATTATTGTAGGACGAGAAGACCCTATAGAACTTTATAATTATTTTTATATTAATATATTTGGTTTATAATATATTATATTTTTATAATTATTTTGTTGGGGCGACAAGAAAATTTATTTAACTTTTTTTTATATATTTCATTAATTAATGTACAAATGATCCTATATTATGGATAACTAGAATAAGTTACCTTAGGGATAACAGCGTAATTTTTTTGGAGAGTTCTTATCGATAAAAAAGTTTGCGACCTCGATGTTGAATTAAGATTAGATAAGGGGGTAGAATTTCTTATTTCTAGGTCTGTTCGACCTTTAAATTCTTACATGATTTGAGTTCAGACCGGCGTGAGCCAGGTTGGTTTCTATCCTCAATTAATTTAATTATTTTAGTACGAAAGGACCAAATAATTTAAATATTTTATTTTTTTTGAATAATATTATTATCTTGGCAGATTTAAGTGTATTAAATTTAGAATTTAATTATGTAATTATTATTACAGATAATAGTGTTTTTTATTTATATATTAGTTGTTATTATTTGTGTATTAATTGGAGTTGCTTTTACTACTTTATTGGAACGGAAGGTTCTTGGTTATATTCAACTTCGTAAGGGTCCTAATAAGGTTGGTTTAATAGGTTTACTTCAACCCTTTGCTGATGGTTTAAAATTATTTTTTAAGGAGCAAACTAATTTGGGTTATTCAAATTTTTTTATTTATTATAGAGCCCCTATTTTTATATTAATCTTGTCTTTCATATTATGATCTTTATTTCCTTATTTAAGAAGTGTATTAAAATTTGATTATGGAGTAATATTTTTTTTATGTTGTACTGGAATGGGTGTATATGGTGTATTAATATGTGGATGATCCTCTAATTCTAATTATGCTATATTGGGGGCAATTCGTTCTGTAGCTCAAACCATTTCTTATGAGGTAAGAATAGCTTTAATTATAATTAATTTTTTAATTTTAATTTATAGATTTAATTTAATAGATTTTTTTTATTATCAGAATTCAGTATGATTTATTTTTTTATCTATACCTTTATTTTTTAGTTGATTTAGTTCTATTTTAGCTGAAACTAATCGATCTCCTTTTGATTTTGCTGAAGGCGAGTCCGAACTTGTTTCTGGTTTTAATATTGAATATAGAAGAGGGGGATTTGCCTATATTTTTTTATCTGAATATATAAATATTATTTTTATAAGAATACTTACTTGTATAATTTTTATGGGCTGTGATTTTCATTCTATTTTATTTTTTTTTAAAGTTGTTTTTTTAGTATTTATATTTATTTGGGTCCGAGGAACTCTACCTCGTTTTCGTTATGATAAATTAATATATTTAACTTGAAGGGTTTTTTTGCCATTATCATTAAATTATATTATTTTCTTTTGTGGGATATTAATATTAATTATAATTTTTTACCATTTAATTAGGTGAAGTTAATAAAGGAATTAAACCTTTTTCTTATATTTTCAAAATATATGCTTTCTAAAGCTTTTTAACTAATCGGTTAATTTATCTCATATTTTTAGTATAATTGGATTAATTAAATAAAATATAAAATAATAAATTGTTAATATTTGTCCCACTCAAATATAAGGTTCTTCAGCTGGTCGTGCTCCAATTCATGTTAGTAGAAGTATAGTTATAATTAGTGACCAAAATAATAATTGATTAATTGGGTAAAAAATTATTCTTTTAAATTTTATTTTATTGGTAATAGGTATAATTAAAATGATTAAAATTGATAAAATTATTGCAATTACTCCTCCCAACTTATTAGGGATTGATCGTAGAATTGCATATGCAAATAAGAAATATCATTCTGGTTGAATATGAACTGGTGTTACTATTGGATTCGCAGGAATAAAATTTTCTGGGTCCCCCAAAATACGTGGTTCTAATAAGTTTAGTATAATGAATATAAATAAAACAATTACTATTCCTATTAAATCTTTAATAGAAAAATAAGGGTGGAATGGGATTTTATCATAATTTCTTTTAATACCTAGTGGATTTCTTGATCCTGTTTGATGTAAAAATAATAAGTGAATTATTGTTATAGCAGCAATAATAAAGGGTAATAGAAAATGTAAAGTGAAAAACCGTGTAAGTGTGGCATTATCAATTGAAAATCCTCCTCATAATCATTTTACTAAGTCTCTTCCAATATAAGGAATTGCAGATAGTAAATTTGTAATAACAGTTGCACCTCAAAATGATATTTGCCCCCAAGGTAAAACATACCCTAAGAACGCTGTTGCTATAATAGTTAAAAATATAATTACTCCAATTGATCAAGTTATAATTAGTTTATATGATCCGTAATAAATTCCTCGACCAATATGTAAATATAAACACATAAAAAATAATGATGCTCCATTAGCGTGAAGTCTTCGTAATAGTCATCCATTATTTACATCTCGTGTAATATGAATAACTCTTCTGAATGCAAGGTCAGTATTTGCTGTGTAATGTATAGCTAAAAAGATTCCGGTAATTAATTGAATTATTAAACATATTCCTAAAAGAGATCCGAAGTTTCACCATAATGTAATATTTGATGGTGACGGCAGATCAATTAATGATCTATTAATAATTTTAATTAATGGGTGATTTTTTCGTATTGGTATTTTCATTAATTTTTTCTTCGTAAGGGTCCTTCATTAATATTAACGATATAATTAATTGCAATTATTGTTAAAAATAAATATGATGCCAATATAATTGTAATTATTATATTTTGAATTCTAAATAATTTATTAAGTGATGATAATTGATGGGTTGCTTGATTAAATAAATTTATAGTTGATGGATCATAATATATAGATAATATAATATTAATTACAATAATTATAATTATTCTGTATATTAATGTTGTTGATATATTAAATTTTTCGTTTGATGCGATTCTTGATATATAAATAAATAGTACTAATGCTCCTCTTAATATAATTATCACAAATACATATGAAAATCAAAAAGATTTAATTATTATTCCTACAATTAATCTAACATTCAGTGTTTGAATAATTAATATTAGTCCTATACTTAGGGGATGTGATAGTGATGGAAAAATGATTCTAATTAATAATAAATTTATTATAATAGTTATAATATCAGCGAATAGTTTATTAAAAATATCAATTTTGGATATTGATGAAGAATTAAAATTCTTTGCTGAAGTTTTAGAGAATTTTCTATCTATGATTTACAAGATCATTATTTTATTTAAACTACTAAAACTTTTGATTAATTATCTTTTAATAAATTTTAATCTTATTAATTATTTAATTTTAATTATAATATTTTCTGGTATTTCGGTTTTTTGTTCTAAACGTAAACATCTTTTATTGACTTTATTAAGATTAGAATATTTAGTATTAGTAATTTTCTTCATATTTTTTATTTTTATATTAACTTATATTATAGAAGGTTATTTTGTTCTAGTATTTTTAACTTTTTCTGTTTGTGAAGGTGCTTTGGGACTAGGAATTTTAGTTTCATTAATTCGTTGTCATGGTAATGATAATATAATGAGTCTTTCTTCTTTAATATGATAAGAATAATTTTAATAATTTTTTTTATAATCCCTATCTTATTTTATACAAATTGGTGGTTATTTATATGTTTAATTTTAATTATTTTTTTAATTAATTTTGTTTTTTCTAATTATTATCCATTTTTAATTAATTTAAGTTATTCTTTGGGTGTTGATGTTGTATCAATTAATTTAATTAATTTAACAATTTGAATTATTTTTTTAATAATTATAGCTAGATTTTTAGTTTTTAATAAAATAAATTATCCTGGTGAATTTTTATTAATTTGTTTATTTTTACTTATATTTTTATATTTATCTTTTTGTTCATCTAATTTATTTATATTTTATATTTTTTTTGAATGTAGTCTTATTCCTACTTTATTTTTAATTTTTGGTTGAGGTTATCAACCAGAACGGCTTTCTGCAGGATTTTATTTATTATTTTATACTTTATTTGCTTCCCTGCCCCTTCTCTTAGGTATTTTTTATATTAATAAAACTTCTTATACTTCTTTTATATATTTAATTAATATTAATTCAAGATTTTATTTATATTTAAGAATAATTCTAGCGTTTTTGATTAAAATACCTATAGTATTTTTCCATTTTTGATTACCAAGGGCTCATGTTGAGGCCCCCGTATCTGGTTCAATAATTTTAGCAGGGGTATTACTTAAATTAGGAGGGTATGGATTAATTCGTGTTTATTTATTTTTAAATTGTATTGGTTCTAAATATAACTTTATTTGATTAATTTTAAGATTATTTGGTATAGTAGTAACGAGATTTATTTGTTTGGCTCAAACAGATATTAAATCAATAATTGCTTATTCATCTGTTGGTCATATAGGTATAGTTATTTGTGGTATTATAACTTTAAATTATTGGGGGTTCTATGGTGCGTTAATTTTAATAATTTCTCATGGTTTATGTTCTTCTGGTCTGTTTGCTTTAGCAAATATTTTATATGAGCGTACTCATAGTCGTTCTTTTTATATTAATAAGGGTATAATTACTATTATACCTTCACTATCGTTTTTATGATTTTTATTGAGAGCTAATAATATGGCTTGCCCCCCGTCTTTAAATTTATTAGGTGAAATTATATTATTTAATAGTATTATTTCCTGGTGTTCACTTTCTTTTATATTTTTAGGATTAGCATCTTTTTTATCTTGTTGTTATAGAATTTATTTATACTGTATTACTCAACATGGTATAATTTATAGTGGAATAAATAAACTATTTTATGGTAATGTTCGTGAATTTATATTAATTTTATTTCATTGAATTCCTTTAAATTTAATAATTTTAAAGGTTGATATTTTAGTATTATGAATTTATTTAAGTAGTTTATTAAGAATAATAATTTGTGGAATTATAGGTGTAATTTTATCTTAAATCATTAATATAATAAATTTATATAAATTTTATTCAATAATATTATTATTATGAGGTTTATTTTTTTTCATTTGGGGCACATATTTTTTAATAATTGACTTCATAGTTCTTATTGACTGGGAAATTTTATCTATTAATTCTTGTTCTATAGTTTTTACAATTATATTAGATTATATTTCTATAATTTTTATAGGTTGTGTTTTAATAATTTCTTCTATAGTAGTTTTATATAGAAATTCTTATATAAGAGAAGATTTATATAAAAAGCGATTTTTACTATTAGTCATATTATTTGTTTTATCTATACTTTTAATAATTATAAGACCTAATTTAATTTCAATTCTTTTGGGGTGAGATGGATTGGGACTAGTTTCTTATTGTTTAGTTATTTATTATCAAAATTTTAAATCCTTTAGAGCTGGAATATTAACAATTTTGACTAATCGTATTGGTGATGTAGCTATTTTAATCTCTATTGCATGATCTATAAATTTAGGTAGATGAAATTTTATTTATTTTGTTTATTGAGATAATTGAATAATATTTTTTTTATTAATATTGGTACTAGCGGGTTTTACTAAAAGAGCACAAATTCCTTTTTCTTCATGACTTCCTGCAGCAATGGCTGCCCCCACCCCTGTTTCTGCTTTAGTCCATTCTTCCACATTAGTTACGGCTGGTGTATATTTATTAATTCGTTTTAATAATTTATTTATAAATATTGATTGTTCATTTTTTGTTTATATTGGGATATTAACTATATTTATATCTGGTTTAGGGGCCAATTTTGAATTTGATTTAAAGAAGATTATTGCTTTATCTACTTTAAGACAATTAGGTTTAATAATAAGAATTTTATTTTTAGGATTTTATAATGTTGCTTTTTTTCATTTACTAACTCATGCCTTTTTTAAGGCTTTATTATTTTTGTGTGCAGGCCTAATTATTCATTGTATAAGAAATAGTCAGGATATTCGTCATATGGGAGGTATAATTAATAAATTACCTTTTACTTCTGCTTGTTTTTGTATTTCTTCTTTATCACTATGTGGCATTCCTTTTTTATCTGGATTTTATTCTAAGGATTTAATATTAGAAATTTATTCTATAGAAGGGGTCAGACTCTATATTTATATAATTTATTATATTTCAGTAGGTCTTACTACTTCTTATTCTTTACGATTAACATATTACTGTTTAAGAGGGTATAACAATATATATGTTTGTAATAATTATTATGAAGATTTTCAAATAAATTATCCTATAATTTTATTAACTTTTTTATCAGTTGTTTTAGGTAGTATATTTATGTGAAGTTTTTTCTCAACCCCTTATTTAGTAGTTTTACCTTTTCATTTAAAAGTAATACCTATTATATTTATTTTAGCGGGAGGTTGAATTGGATATGAGCTTTCACAATTAATATTGGTGGAAAATTTTATAATTAATTATAATTATATTAATTCAATTTTAGGGGGCATGTGATTTATACCTAAATTTAGAACATATATGGTATATGGTCCAACATTAAATCTTTCTAATAAATATTATGAAATAATGGATATGGGTTGAGGTGAATATATTATATCTAATTCTATAATAATTTTATTTTTATATTTCAGCAAATTAAATCAAATAATTCAAAATAATAATATTAAATTGTTTTTACTTTCATTTTTTTTCATTTTTATTTTTATTATAATTTATTTACATAGCTTAAATAAAAGCGTAATATTGAAGATATTAATATAAGAAGATTCTTTGTAAATATTTATAAAGTATAACTTATTTTTTCACTGAAGATGAAATGTTTTAAATAAACTATATAAATAAGGAAGTGACGGAATTAAACCGCCTTGAAAAATAGTTAGCAGCTCTTTTCAGGAATCTCCTCTTCCTTTTAACTGAGATATAATCTAATTTTTTCATTAACAATGAAATGCCTCTATTTTGGCTTCAATTAATAGACAAGGAGATAGCAATTCTCTTAATCTTAGGTCGAAACTAAGTGTATTTTTACTTCACTGTCTACTCTCTTAGAGAGAGGGGGGGGGGGGTTGTTTATCAAGGATGACTTTTAATTAAGTATTTTTTAATTGCAAATTAAATGTTTTTTTAAACTACAACCCTAATTTTTTCATTCTAAAATTCCGTTTTTTCACTCATAAAATAATCCTATTATTAGAATAATAATGAATATCATGATAGTAATATATCAATATATTATATGTGTTCTTTTTATGGTAATAATTATTGGTAATATAATTGTAATTTCCACATCAAAGATTAGAAAAATAACTGCAATTATAAAGAATTGGATAGAGAATGGTGTTCGTGGGGATCTATTTGGATCAAACCCACATTCAAATGGTGTTATCTTTTCTCGATCAATAATTCTTTTTTTTGCTAAAATTGAGCACATTACTATTAATCCCATTGAGATTATTGTAGATATTATTAAAATAATAATTAAAGTTAAGATTATCTTTTCTTATTAAGACCTTTTAATTGGAAGTTAAATATACTTTTATACTAAAAAGATATCTACCTCACCAGTAGATTGAAATATAAAGAAATAGTCATACTACATCTACGAAGTGTCAGTATCAAGCTGCTGCTTCAAACCCAAAATGGTGTTTTCTTGAAAAATGATAGTTTATATGGCGTATTAAGCAAATTGCTAAAAATGTAGTTCCAATAATTACGTGAATTCCATGAAATCCTGTTGCCATAAAGAAACATGATCCATAAACTGAATCACTAATTGTAAATCTGGCTTCATAATATTCATATCCTTGTAGAATTGTAAAATATATTCCTAAAATAACTGTAAAAAATAGGGCTTGAACTCCTTGCGAGTGATTGCTTTCTATAATTCTGTGGTGAGCTCATGTTACAGTAATACCTGAACATAATAAAATTATTGTATTAAGTAGAGGGATATCTATAGGATTAAATGTTTTAATGCCCGCAGGCGGTCAGGATGCACCAATTTCAATTGTTGGTGATAATCTTCTGTGGAAAAATCCTCAGAAAAATGATACAAAAAATAAAACTTCTGATACAATAAATAAAATTATTCCTCATTTTAATCCATTAACTACAATTATTGTGTGTTTACCTTGAAATGTTGCTTCACGTGTAATATCTCGTCATCACTGAATTATAGTTAAAATAATAATAATATAACCTAATATTAATAATTTTATTCTGTTTTGGTGAAATCATATAATTATACCTGATGTTATTGTTATGGCTCCAATTGCTCCTGTTAGAGGTCATGGTCTAACATCTACTAAATGAAATGGGTGATTTCTGTGAATTTTCATAAATTACTTCTCTAGTATATAATGTTCTTAATACTGAAAATACATATGCTTGAATTATTGCTACTGCTGTTTCGAATAATATTAAAAATATTTGAATAAAAATAATAATTCTTACAGCTAAATTAGCTCCTGTAGAACTATTACCTAATAGAGTTATTAATAGATGTCCGGCGATTATATTTGCTATTAGTCGTACTGCTAGGGCCCCTGGCCGGATAATATTTCTAATTGTTTCAATACATACTATGAATGGTATTAACATTATGGGTGTCCCTGATGGGATTAAGTGAGCAAATATTATTTGTGTTTTATTAATTCATCCAAATAATATTAATCTTACCCATAGTGGTAGAGCTAATGATAATGTAAATACTATGTGTCTTGATCTTGTGAATACATATGGTAATAATCCTAATATATTATTTATTAAAATAAATATAAATATTGCAACAAATAGGGTTGTTAGTCCTATTGAGTTTATATTTATTAATAGTTTAAATTCTATATGTAGTGTTATTGTAATATTTTTAAATAAAATATTTATTCGATTTGATATTATTCAATAAGGTATTGGTAATAGTATTATTCCAATAATTGTTCTTATTCAATTTAATGATATATTTTGTGAAGTTGCTGGATCAAATGCTGAAAATAAGTTTGTTATCATATTCAATTATTTTTAATTTTCTCTATTTTTTTAGTTGATTTTATTATTTTATATTTATTGTTGAAATAAATTAATATATAAAATAACATTATTGTTATAATAAATATAATATATAGTGAAGTTCATCATAAAGGAGCTATTTGAGGAATTATAAAATATTAAAATTTAATTTTTCTAATTTGACAAATTAGTGTTTTTTATAAACTAATTTTATTCATTAAGAGTATTTGTTAATTACTATAATATGGTTTAAGAGACCAATACTTTACTTTAAGTTACTTAATGAATTAGAATTTAATCATGAAATAAAAGACTTTATATTAATTCTTTCTAACACAATAGGCATAAATCTATGATTTGCTCCGCAAATTTCTGAACATTGTCCATATATAAGTCCTGGTCGTTCAACTAAAAAATTTCTTTGATTAAGTCGTCCCGGTACTGCGTCAATTTTTACTCCTAGGGCTGGCATAGCTCATGAATGAATTACATCATTTGCTGTTACTAAAATTCGAATTTGAGTATTATTGGGTACTACTACTCGATTATCTACATCTATTAGTCGATATTCATTTATTTTTATTTCTCTAAATGGTTTTATATAAGAATCAAATTCAATATTATTGAAATCTGAATATTCATAACTTCAATATCATTGGTGACCAATTGCTTTGATTGTTATTATTGGGTTTATAGTTTCATCTATTAAATATAAAATTCGTAAAGATGGTAGTGCAATAAATATTAAAATTACTGCTGGTAATATGGTTCAAATTATTTCAATTCTTTGTCCTTCTAATAAATATCGATTAATTAATTTATTAAACAAAAGTGAAATTATTAAATATCCTACTATTGTAGTAATTATAGTTAAAATTATAAGGGTGTGATCATGGAAAAAGATTAATTGTTCTATTAAAGGTGAATTTGCATCTTGTAATATTAATTGTGATCATATAGGTATTTCTAATAAAAGATATATCTTTATATATGAAGCTTAAATTCATTGCACTATTCTGCCATATTAGAATGTTGTTAATATAGGTAATTCATTAAATGAGTGTTCAGCCGGTGGGTAATTTTGTAGTCATTCAATTCTTGATATTATATTATTTTGAAATAGAACTACTCGTTTAGTAATTATACTTTCTCATAAAATATAAATAAAAAATATTACTCCAATTACTGATAAGGTTGAACCTAGTGATGAGATTACATTTCATGCTGTAAAATTATCTGGATAATCTGAATACCGTCGAGGTATACCTCTTAATCCTAAGAAGTGTTGAGGAAAGAATGTTGTATTTACTCCAACAAATATAATTATAAAGTGAATTTTTAGTCATTTAGGATTTAGTGTTAATCCAGTAAATAGTGGATATCATTGAATAAATCTTCCAATAATTGCAAATACTGCACCCATAGAAAGAACATAATGGAAATGAGCTACCACATAATATGTATCGTGTATTACAATATCAATTGATGAATTTGCTAAGACTACTCCTGTCAATCCTCCTACAGTAAATAAAAATACAAATCCTAAAGCTCATAAAATTGATGGTGAATAATTAATTTTAGTTCCGTGTAAAGTTGCTAGTCATCTAAAAATTTTAATACCTGTTGGTACAGCAATAATTATTGTGGCTGATGTAAAATATGCTCGTGTATCTACATCTATTCCTACAGTAAATATGTGATGTGCTCATACGATGAATCCTAACAATCCAATTGATAATATAGCGTAGATTATTCCGAGTGATCCAAATGTTTCATTTTTTCCTCTTTCTTGACTAATAATATGTGAAATTAAACCAAATCCAGGTAAAATTAAAATATATACTTCGGGGTGACCAAAAAATCAAAATAAGTGTTGATATAAAATGGGGTCACCACCTCCAGCCGGATCAAAGAATGATGTATTAAAATTACGATCAGTTAATAGTATAGTAATAGCTCCAGCTAATACTGGAAGTGATAATAATAAAAGTAGTGCAGTAATCCCTACTGATCATACAAATAGTGGTGTTCGTTCGGGAGTTATTCCTATGACTCGTATATTAATAATAGTTGAAATAAAATTAATAGCTCCCAAAATTGATGATACACCTGCTAAATGTAGTGAAAAAATTGCTAAATCTACTGATGCTCCTCTATGTGTCAAATTTCTTGATAGCGGTGGATAAACTGTTCATCCTGTTCCTGCTCCTGAATTTACAAAACTTCTTGATAAAAGTAGGGTTAGAGACGGTGGTAATAATCAAAAGCTTATATTATTTATACGAGGGAATGCCATATCAGGAGCTCCAATTATTAAAGGTACTAATCAGTTTCCAAAACCTCCAATTATAATAGGTATAACTATAAAAAAAATTATAATAAATGCGTGGGCTGTGACAATTACATTATAGATTTGATCATCTCCAATAAATGATCCTGGTTGGCCTAACTCAATTCGAATTAATCATCTAAGTGATGTTCCTACTATTCCTGATCAAATACCAAAAATAAAATATAATGTTCCAATATCTTTGTGATTTGTTGAAAATAATCATTTATTCAATAGTTAGGTGGCTGAAAATTAGGCAATAAATTGTAAATTTATTTATGGTGTTAAAACCCCTCACTAGGTTTTATAGTTAATATATAATATTAGACTGCAATTCTAAAGTTGATTTTTTTCTAAAACCTAAAAATTTAATAATTTCAGCTTTGAAGGCTAATAGTTTTTTTAACTTAAGGTTTTAATTTAATACAATAATTAATATTGTTGGTAATATTATATTGATAATAATACATATTCTTCTTATTAAATTAATTTTTTTGTTTTTTAATTCTCATTTTATAGAATATTGATTTATTATTATAATTCTTCTTATTATTCGTAAATAATAAAATAATGTTAATAGTGTTCTTATAATTATAATTAATATAATTGGATATATATTATTTATAATTAAAGTTTGAATAACTAATCATTTAGGTAAAAATCCTAAAAATGGGGGTAGTCCACCTAATCTTATTATTATAATAATTAGATTAATTTTATTAATTATTGATGTATTTGATTTAAATTGATTAATAAAAAAAATTGAATTTATCCATATATATATTGATACAATTAAAGTAATTATTGAATATATGATAAAATATTTAATTCATATTTGATTATTAAATCATAATGTTGAATTTATTCAACCAAGGTGATTAATTGATGAGAATGCTATAATTTTACGTGTTGATGTTTGATTTAATCCTCCGATTGCTCCAATTATTGTTCTATATAAAGCCAAGATAATAATTATCTTATTCTCTATATATGATATAATTGATAATGGGGCCAATTTTTGTCATGTTATAAGAATTATACAATTTGGCCATCTTATTTTTTCTATAATTTCTGGCATTCATATATGTGTTGGTGCTATACCTATTTTTAAAGCTATTCTAATAATTATTATTAGTTCTATGAATGTTTTATATATTAACATTGATGTTATAATAATTGATGAAATAAATAAAATTGATCCAATTCTTTGTACGAGAAAATAAATTATTGCTCTTTCTGATGATCTATTTTTATAATTTGTAATTAAAGGAATAAATGAAATTAAATTAATTTCTAATCCTATTCATATTCTGAATCAATTATTTGATCTTAATGTTAATATTCTTCCTATAATTAATGTGATTAAGAATAAAAATTTTCTATAATTTTTTATCAATAGAGAGGAGAAGATTATTACTTCTATAGTCAGGGTATGAACCTAATAGCTTATTTAGCTTACCTTTCTATATTTAAGTGTAAGATTGCACAAAGAATTTTGATTTCTTTAGTTTTAGTTTAATTCTAAAAAATATAATAAGAGTAAAATTTACATTATCTATTCTATCAAAATAGTCCTTTTATCAGGCATCTTATT